TTTTTTTTTTTTTTATTATTATTTGAATTATTAATTATTTAATTTTTCATATAAATAGAATAAAATACAGATTCGAGTCGGTTGTCATTAATCATTTGAGATAGTATTTCAGTACGTATGCCTATGTATTATGTTTATAGGGTTATACTTTACTTTAACTTTCTTTTTTCTGGAATTTTAACTTTAACAGAAGGATTCCTTTACTTGACTAATGCAACGCAGTCAACTCTATTTGTTAGAACAACTTCCATTGAGTCTCTGCACCTATCCTTTTGTATTCTTATTCTGTCTTTATGAACCTTTGTTTGTTTTTTTGTTTGTTTTCGAAAAATAGGATTTGGCTCAGGATTACCCCTTTTTTTTTCCGGGGTTTCTCTGAATTTGAAAGTTATCACTTAGTAAGTTTCCATACCAAGGCTCAATCCAATTAAGTCCGTAGCGTCTACCAATTTCGCCATATCCCCTCTTTGTTTTGTGTTTTGAGATTCAGATCTTATTATTATGTTATTATGTCATTCCCTTTTTTCTTTCATTTCTATTCTCTTTTTTCTTTCATTTCTATTCTACTGGAACTGTTAAAGTCATTAGATACCGATTCCTATATTCCTAGAAAAGTGTTTCCTCTATATTTTAATATTTTATTTGATTTCTTGTCTAGCCTCTTTCATATCTATTTTGGACCCCTATTTGGTCTAATCAGAAATCATTCTATCATTTCTGTATCCGCAATTCAATATAGATGCATATATACCACATTTATTCTATATGTTTTTCTTCGAATCATTTTTCTTGTGCAATTTTGAATACTCGAACGGTCAATTCTTTTCTTTTTTTTTATATTCAATTCATTTTTCTATATTCATTTAATTTAATTATGAATTACTACGAATGAAAAGTGAATAGCTAAGGTTCCAGTAGTTTACTAAATGCCTGTGCATGTACAATTTCTGTTATGTGAGCCCGCTTAGCTCAGAGGTTAGAGCATCGCATTTGTAATGCGATGGTCATCGGTTCGATTCCGATAGCTGGCTTTTTTTTTCTATTTTTTTTTTTCTATATTCTATATACATTCTTTGTGTATATACAATAAGGTCCGGATATTGATAGAATCCATCTCATTTGTAGTATATCAGTATTTTTTGTAGTATAATACTTCAGTAGATTTTGCCTCATTTATCATATTTATCCTTTAGTTCAGTTTTAATTTTTAATTTAGGTTTATGAAATTTCAATAAAATAAAGAAAATAAGGAGTCTTTATGTCACGTTACCGAGGGCCTCGTTTCAAAAAAATACGCCGTCTGGGGGCTTTACCGGGACTAACTAGTAAAAGGCCTAGAGCCGGGAGCGATCTTAGAAATCAATCGCGCGCCGGTAAAAAATCTCAATATCGTATTCGTTTAGAAGAAAAACAAAAATTGCGTTTTCATTATGGTCTTACAGAACGACAATTGCTTAAATACGTTCGTATCGCCGCAAAAGCCAAAGGGTCAACAGGTCAGGTTTTACTACAATTACTTGAAATGCGTTTGGATAACATCCTTTTTCGATTAGGTATGGCGTCAACTATTCCTCGAGCCCGCCAATTAGTTAACCATAGACATATTTTAGTTAATGGTCGTACAGTAGATATACCAAGTTATCGCTGCAAACCCCGAGATATTATTACAGCGAAGGATGAACAAAAATCTAGAGTTATGATTCAAAATTCTCTTGATTCATTCCCCCAGGAGGAATTGCCAAAACATTTGACTCTTCACCCATTCCAATATAAAGGATTGGTCAATCACATAATAGATAGTAAATGGATTGGCTTGAAAATAAATGAATTGTTAGTTGTAGAATATTATTCTCGTCAGACTTAAACCTAACTAAAATAACAAGGGTTCGAACAATTTTCTCCCCTGTCGCCTAAATAAAGAGACCAAAGGTATGGGTTTGCTTGGGGGATTTTTCTCCCATTGATATATCCTAGAATGATAGGGGCATTTTCATTCCTTGTCCACTCGTATTTTCTGTTCCACAGAAATTAGGAATAGAGAATCTATATCAAAGAAAGATTGAACTCTTGGAATAAAGGTATCCATTGTTATGTGATTTGATATATTGCGGTCAATAGCATTTCAGTAACATTGATAAATTAGGTGAAGGTGCGGAAAGAGAGGGATTCGAACCCTCGGTAAACAAAAGCCTACATAGCAGTTCCAATGCTACGCCTTCAACCACTCGGCCATCTCTCCTACATAATGATTAGGATAATGATTATGGCCCCGAAAGCGAGTGAATCGCGAGTCAATCCCGATTTGAGAATGAAGATAACTGTCAATCCAACTATTGATGTAATTATTCCAACTGTATTTAGTATCATATATAATTTAGTATCATATATATTAGATTAGATGTTGGATAGGTACAGTACATACAATTAATTCTAACTATAAAAAATAGAATAGAAAAATAGAAAACTTTTAATCATTTAATCAAAGAAAGACCTTTCCTTCGGGGCTGGGGGATAAAGCAATTATTTTTTTGTTTTTGTGAAAAACTTTTTCTTAAAAACAATAAAGATATATATCTATTTACTATTTATGTTTGCTGTTTGCGAAGATGACGTTCCCGTCTTTTTCTGATATCTATACCGGCTAAAATCACGGGATTGGAACGACTCGAACACTCGGTCTATCTTTTTTAATGAGTTAAGGCTGTTTTTATGTTATTTCGTACTGTATAATTACTTTTTTTGTAGGATCGTTTTCTCACGAGAGGTAATTAAAAGAAATTTTAAAATGGATTGCTACCTATGCCTAGATCCCGGATAACTGGAAATTTGATTGATAAGACCTTTTCAATTGTAGCCAATATCTTATTACGAATAATTCCGACAACTTCAGGAGAAAAAGAGGCATTTACTTATTACAGAGATGGTGTGATTTGATTTTTTTTATTTACCGCTTCGAGTCTTAGGAGAAAGACACATTAGCCGGGATAGAAAGATTTGAAAAAAACTCTACGTTTATTGAAGGTGAAGTTTCTAAAAAAAAAATTCCTTCTGTCGTGTATCCCCGATTAATGCAGCCTCAGATGTTTCAATTGTCGATTCTAGCATTGAGCGAAAAGGTTACACCTATGGCTATGGGTTATGTATTGCAGGTTAATCCTGCTCCACTAGTACCACTAGGCGGCATAGAGGAAGAAGCACTACGCTTAGGAATCAACAACACGAAAACTTTGTTATAAATTTTCCCTTTTCCTTATTGGGATCGGGACTAAGAAGAATGGTTGGGACAACAAATATCCATCTCATTCGTGCTTTGGATACCCATATAACCATCGAAGACTGTTGAAGTGACTAATTCCTAGAAATTAAGGGATGTTGAGGACAAAGAAATTGTTGGAGTTAACGTAACATTTTTCTATTTTTATATAGTACCAACATCTTGGATGTTAAGAAACGATCTTTTGCAGGAAGGTTGGCTAGAGATTTCTTGTAAAAACACTAGCCCCGCTCAGTTCATAATGAGAATATTTCACTCCTTTTTGATTCTATGTATTAGGCTTATTATGCACATAAGGGAGGAGCCGTATGAGATGAAAACCTCACGTACGGTTCTGGAACGGAGATTCTTTGAATCGAATAACGACCGTAACGGATGTCTGCTCAATCCGAAGGAAATTATGCGGAAGCTTTACAGAATTATTATGAAGCTATGCGACTAGAAATCGATCCCTATGATAGAAGTTATATACTCTATAATATAGGCCTTATTCACACAAGTAATGGAGAACACACAAAAGCTTTGGAATATTATTTTCGGGCATTAGAACGAAACCCTTTCTTACCACAAGCTTTTAATAATATGGCCGTAATCTGTCATTACGTGCGACTATCTACACTATAGAAAGAAAAAGGAAAGAAAGAGCAAAATCAAAAATCTACTAGTAAAAAAAAAAATAGGCTTTCTACATATGGCATCGTCCAAAACAACGATTTTTATCAGCTGTAGCAAAGAAAGAAACTTCATAGAAATCGAAATATGAAAAAAGAAATATGCCTAGATACTTTATTCTATGGATAAAGGATCTAATTGATAGAGGAAGCACCGTAAAGATCAATTAGCGAAATTTTTGCCGATACAATAAGAACTGCTTACTTAATGTCATAATATGAGACAAAAGCTAGGAATCCACTTATGTAATGGAGTCGACCCCCTAAAGTATTGAGCAGCGGTGTAGCATCAGATCCCAAAGATAGTAAGCCTTTTCTTTCTTATGAGAGAAGGTCTTTTTCAAAGATTCTATATAAATAGAAATTTCTATATGAAACCGAGATAGTTACCTTTCAGAAAATTGTAATGATAGTAGAACACCTACGCTTTATTCTTTTGAAGGTGGGAGAAAAGATAAAACAAAACGGATTATTATTATTAATATTATTAATTATTATTATTAATAATTAATAAATAATAAATAATAATTAATAAAATCAAACTTCAAGTTTGAAACTCATGTAATTAACCTCTTTTGATTAACTCGAAAAAAAAATGGGACATCAAAAGGATTGACTGTCGAGCCGTATGAGTTAGGAAACTCTCAAGTACGGTTCTAAGGGAAGGAATTTACTCGCCTATTCCGACCGAGGAGAACAGGCCATTCGGCAGGGAGATTCTGAAATTGCGGAGGCTTGGTTCGACCAAGCCGCGGAGTATTGGAAACAAGCTATAGCGCTTACTCCTGGAAATTATATTGAAGCGCAGAATTGGTTGAAGATCACAAGGCGTTTCGAATAAAATATTCGAATAAGATAAGAGCATGCTCTTTTCTTTTATTATTTAGTATTTGTTTTTTTATTATTTAGTATTTGTTTTTAGTATTTGTTATATTTTTATTTCTTATAATTATATTAATTTGTTATAACTAATTATTTGTTGTCTCCATCAGTCAAATAAAACGGATCATTTCTGTGGGAAGACACAATCGAAGAATTTCATGAATTTCATTATA